ATAGATAGATTTACTATAGATTACATTTATTTCTATTTAGTTTAGAGTTCTAAATAGAATCTAATAATTAGATAATTAGAGTGCAAATCTTTTTATGCATTTCTATATATATTATCATTATAGAAAGGATACGTTATAAGTCTAAATAACTAAATAATTAGAATGAAACTTTGTTTTTTAGACTAAATAATTCAAATTATCTTAGAATTCGAAATAGAAATGAATGGAATAATTAGTTCTAGCTATTAAATAATTAGTTCTAGCTATTAGACTATAAAATACATAATTAATAAATTCAATTTTCATTTTTCTTTTTTTAGTTATCTTATTATGGTTATATAAGATAGTCTAATAAAAGGATAAGAATAAAAATGAAATTAAAGAAAAAAGAAAAGATGCAACCCATAGAAATGAAATCCAGATCATAATGAGAGACTCCTTTCTTTTGTTTTCATTCATAAAGGCGGAAACTAAGACGAAAAAAAAAAAAAAGAATCGACCGTTCGAGTATTCCACCAAATTGCCTGAGAAAACTGAGAGTAAGAGGGGCATATATATGTTATGGAATATCCATCTATATTGAATTGCGAATACAGAAATGAGAAAATATTTTCTGATTGGACCAAATAAATACGGGTCTCCGATAGAGACGAAAGAAGATAAACAAACAAGAAATAAAATAGGTAAAGACCCTTCGATATAAGAAGCAGTATCTATATCTACTAAATTCAACGGTTTTCGCATAAAAAGAAATAAAATAAATAAATGAAAGAAAGGGGAAAGGAAGGAGAAAGGGGGAAGGAAGGGCATCCTAATGAGATCCTAATCTCAAGACACAAAGGGGATATGGCGAAATTGGTAGACGCTACGGACTTAATTGGATTGGATTGAGCCTTGGTATGGAAACCTACTAAGTGATAACTTTCAAATTCAGAGAAACCCTGGAATGAAAAATGGGCAATCCTGAGCCAAATCCTATTATTTTACGAAAATAAACAAAGGTTCAGCAAGCGAGAATAAGAAAAAAAAAGGATAGGTGCAGAGACTCAATGGAAGCTATTCTAACAAATGGGGTTGACTGTTGGTAAAGGAATCCTTATATCGAAACTCCAGAAAGGATGCAAGATATACCTATATAAAATAAATATAAAATAAATAGGTATACTAATGAAAAACTATTTCAAAACAGACGACCCGAACCCGTATTTTTTTTTTATTTATATGCAAAATCAATTTATATGAAAAATAAAAAGAATTGTTGTGACTCGATTCCAAGTTGAAGAAAGAATCCAATAGACTATTCATTAATCAAATCAGTCACTCCATAGTCTGATAAATCTTTTGAAAAACTGATTAATCGGACGAGAATAAAGATAGAGTCCCGTTCTACATGTCAATATCAATACCGACAACAATGAAATTTATAGTAAGAGGAAAATCCGTCGACTTTAAAAATCGTGAGGGTTCAAGTCCCTCTATCCCCAACCCAAAAAAGCCCGTTTGCTATCTATTTATTTTATCCTACCCCTTTTTGTTAGTGGTTCAAAGTTCCTTATGTTTCTCATTCATCCTATTCTTTTCCATTTTCCAAGCGTATCCTAGCAGAATTTTGTTCTCTTATCACAAGTCTTGTGATATATATATGATATACGTACAAATCAACACCCTTGAGCAAGGAATACCTATTTGAATGATTCATAATCCATATCATTACTCATACTGAAATTTACAAAATCTTCCTTTTGAAGTGAAGATCCAAGAAATTCCCGTTCGAGACTTTTAATTTAACACTTTTTCGTTTTTTTTTGTTTTCATTTTTCATTTTTAATTGACATAGACCCAAGTCATCTAGTATTATGAGGATAATGCGTCGGTAATGGTCGGGATAGCTCAGTTGGTAGAGCAGAGGACTGAAAATCCTCGTGTCACCAGTTCAAATCTGGTTCCTGGCATATGATTAATTTGTATGAGTATCTACTCTACAAATTAATTGATATAGATTATAGATCGACATAATACATACTTGTCTAGCTAGCTATCTGGAATTAAACCCTATCTTTATTTATTTTTTTTCTGTTTTGTATTTATTTTCTATTTTTTAGATGAGCAAAGAGTCTATTATAATTATAATGTAGTAAAAGAAAAAAATTTCATTATCTTTCCTCCTCTGTTTTATTTGTTCACGCTGTGGATCCTCACATTCAAAAAGAATGTGAATACTTCATACATATTTAATTAAAAGATTCAAATAGTTGGTTGAAAGGCCCAACCAAAAGTCTGGTCTAGAGGAGTTCAAGGATAGAAATAACCAAGACTCATCTGAGCTACAGTACAAATAGAATCCGATCCCCTTTCATTTATTTCTTTGTATTCTCTTTCATATTCCATTTCTTCATTCCCTTCTATGTGACTCTCTAGAGTTCATCTAAGTGATGTGCGCGATACAAAGTTCACGGTACAGAACCCTTGTTGTTCATCCTATTGTCTCGGCTCGTCCGAA